CGCTATATAACGAACGAAAATACGAATGTTAGGAAGTTATATAAAGTACGAGAGCCGCCCTTTCTCTTTAAATTCCCTTTATTCATCGAGGGTTTTTGGGCTCCTCAACTTCGACTGGAAAGAACTTTCAACCGAGCCCGCGCTGTAGATTTCTCTCTTCATGCGACGAACATGAAATCATCAATTGTTGAATTGAGAGTGTCGACAGATCTTTCGACTCTTCAATTGCAGCGACAATATACTCGTACTTCTCGGGCAAACGTTTTCTAATTTGATCACTTTCTTCTCATCAAAAAGCCACGTCAGAAGGGACTCTTCAAAAAGGATTAAAAAAGAGAGTAAATGCTCGTCAATTACCAACTCAATAAAATAAGTGGTTCTTTTTCAAAGAGCAGTTGGGTTAGTCGAGTTACATTTCAGGATTTCGGGCAAGTGGTGGAATTGAGAGATCGATTTTTCAATGATCAGCAAAGAGGAAAATCGAACTTTTCAGGAATTAGCTCAAATGATTTATTATGTGTGGAAAACTATTCCTTTCATCCACGAGTTGCACACTAGTTTAGAAGTAAGTAAGATTCAGGAGGTGATCATAAAGGATTAGTAAGATAGCTTAAAAGCTGGTACACCCAGTCTTTAATGTTTCGCAATTGAAGAAAAGGGTGGGGGAAGGTGTACAAGTCCTATCTGACATGCCGATTGTGGGGAAAGATGGAGAATAACTAGTGCAACCTGAAGCTATTTTAGAGAGGAAAATGAAACAGAAAGGAAATGAGTATACAGTGAAAATATCGATGTATACAGATGGACCGGGTTTCACAGATATGGTTATTCAGGTGTACCGATATGAGGCGGGTTCTTCTACTCCATAAACTTTTGAAGTGGATCTTTTCGTGGAAAGTAAAGAGGATTTCCAGGCGTAACCGAGTTCCTTGCCTTGCTTGTCTTGGGCCTGCTCTTCTGGCTTACCGGCTTGCTTGCTTCCTGCTCTTGCCTCTCTGGCTGCCCTAACTATTTGACCCGCTTGCCTTGCTACCCGATACCTGTCTGCTCAAAACCGAAATGAATAGCCAACTCGCTTAGCTTGTCTTACCCCTGGCATTACTCGCCCGAACAACTAATGTGCGTAGCCAATACACCTGCCACTCTTTCAACTCGCCGCCTTCGAATGTTGGAGCTCCTACCATTCATGTTCAAAAGGCCAACCGCAAGAACAAGACCAGCTGAATGCGAGTTCAATTACGAGGAGATGGGCAAGCCAAGCCTGCTAGTAGCCAGTATGAAAAACATTGATAAAAACTATTTCAGACTTTAGTTCCATAATCATAGCAAAAAGGATAGGGGCAAGAAAAGGGTTTGAAAGTTCATTCTCACCCCTACAAACTTTCTTTTCTTCTTGGCGTACAGAATTCTCTGCCTTTAGTCACCCTTAGCGCGAACCATCTTCTCTTCAGCTATTTGGCCTGGAATACTTCCCTGACGAAACCCGTGCTAAAAAGGGTTATTCCTTGAACCAGTGCTTCCTATCGAATCGATCATTCTTTACTTACTTTATTAAGTGGGCATCCCTCACTGAAAAGAGATTCAAGCTGTTCGAAGTCGGCTTGGCCTCCATCCTGGCGGGGTGAGTGATATCGTTGATTGACGGAAGTGAGCGTATGCCGGCTAGTCCGGTAAATCGTATCATGATCATAGCATCGGGTTGGTGGGACAACCCTAGTCAGAGTGAGGGTTAACAAGAGTAGCGAACGGATTCCAGTATTTCATTTTGCCTTTCACCCCCCTGATCGAGGTCAGGGTTTCCTCTTTTCTTATCCGACGACTGCCATGCTTCTACCTTTCTTATCTGCCTACTACTAGCCTTCCTTCTTACTTTCTGGTTGGAGTATTTCTATTGACGGATCGAGGTCCGGGTCCTTGGCCTACGCTTTGGAACCTGGAAGAAGGAGACTCATTAGCTGAAGAAGTAAGCAGACCTAGATATTCCCTTAACCTAACCAGCCGGAATCCTTATTCCAATAACCCTTAGCCCTAGCTTTCATTGAAGGAAGTGAGGGTCGACCTTATAACTCCGTATGTATCAACTAGCCATTATCAGATCCGAGGTCCAATTTACTAGATTGGCAAAAGGGGCGGGTGCAGGACAAGAAGCCAATCATTCATTTTCATGCATTGTTCGATTCACACTGCTCCTTGGTCCGTGGCTAGTGCTTTTCTTTTCGCTAATCACCCAACTCTCAGGCCAGTCAGAAGGGCATTGATGGAACACAGACCGGTAAGCTCTTCGATTAACGCCGTCCGAACTCTTGCTTGATAGGACTTCCTATTCTTCACCTGGGCCTGGGCCTGGTACCATTCCTTCCTTCCTGAAAGATTTTAGCCTGCGGATATCTCTCAAGCTTGTTTTGGTATCCCTCCATCATGGAATTTCACTGGTAAATAGGGGGCTATGGCCTATGTATTTCTTATTAGAGTCATCTTCCATTCATTTCGATTGAGATGGTTCTACCACCTTTTAAGGAGCTTATTGAAGGAGTTTAGCTTGACCCTCTTGAGGCTCATCCCCCAGTCGTATTAGCTATCGAAAGCCGTACTGACTTTCCCTGTTCTGTTCCCACTACTAATTGCTACATACAGAATGCATCCCTGCCACTGGCACAGTAACCGCAAGAGCAACAGCTCTTTTCTCACTCTACCCCTGTTGTCAAGACGTAGGGAGTATTCTGACCTGTTTCACTGAGATCAGCTTTTTTCTCTCTCAACCTTTACCCGCTATGCTTCCTAACTGCTCTTACCCCACCACCATCCCCCGCTATGGTTGTTCTTAACTGCTCTTATCCCTTCTTATTCTTCTTCCTATGAACTGCCTTATTCATTTTATCTGGATTCTTATCTTCCTTAACAGCTTGAGTCTTGTTTGTCTCATGAGATTCTATCTTCTTATTATCATCTTCGATCTTCTTATCATCATCAGATTTATGATCTTTTACACGATCTAAATATTGTATTATATATTCAAAGTGGGGAGATTTCCCCTTCTGCTTACCTATTAAGGTTTTTCTCACTTTATAGGCTGTATGATTGATATTATCAAGATGATCATCTCCTATATGAACTGGTTTAGTCCCTATCCACACTTTCTCCTCATTGAATACTAATTTACGCTTATTACTTCCTATCTCAAATGTGTATTTTTTATTATCTTTTTTCTCAATAAATCAATTTTTTGAATTTATTGTAAAGGTTTTTGGACATAGAAACTCCAGTCTTAAACTTGGGTCCTCTAGCAGGTTTATGAAGCATTGTTGAGTGATTTGATCTTTAGCTGCTCCTTTATGCTTTAAGATGAATTCATTAGATTCTATCTGAATGCTGTATGACTTGGGAGCCAAAAAGATCCCCTTAAATACAAAGTGTTCTTTTTTAAACTTTCCTATTTCGGTAGGTGATACCAATTCTGGTGAAAGTTCGTTCTGGAGAACAATTGAGTCCGTGTCCGTATAATAGCAATCATCCCTTGCAATAAAAGGGTATAGGATTATCCTGCCATAGGCACTAATAGCCGCAGAGATCTGAACAGCAGAATTAGCTGGCTGCTTACCCCCTTGGTGCAATAAATTATCACTAACTTCGTTTTTATAGGTTATAAGTAGTTGATCTTCATCTAATTGATTGTAATCTATAAATCCTGGGTTATTAAGGGCCATATAGTTAGCTTTCTCTTTATTTACTATATCCCCAAAGTGCTTTCCGGCGATATACCAAAACGGCCATAAAGACTGTTCATTGTAATTTTGTGAATGAAATTGCTTTATCCCCTTTCTCCTTAGCCTCTACCCTTCTTGTGTATAGTTCGTTTACAAAATTGATTAATGGAGACTCCATTCTATCAAAGAGGTACTTTAAGATCCAAAGCTACTCCACGGAAAATCTATCAACTTATGCAGGAAAGGAATATAGGGAGTCATAAACAGAATAAGAAGTATTTCACTTATAAGGCTATGTATTACAATCCTAGTACTAAATCTATGGTTGACGTAATCCCTATTACGGAATTATATCCCTTTATTTGCTATAAATTCTATTATATGAGAGAGTCCATTTCTTAATAAAGAAGAAGCTACACCTTTTCGGAACAGAGATAAGGAACCCGGCAGGACCGGTGGCTGGGGGTATTTCACTTGTGTGAGGAAAGAGGGGAGAACAAAGCCTAGCGGGAAAGATTAAGCAAGCAGCAACCATTTCTTATTGGATAGATTCCTTTCCAAACATAGTGAAGTGACTTTGATCAATTCATTCTATTTCGTTGATAGCCTCACACGCACCTTTTGTTTACTTATCTTTTGAATTGAAGTGGTAATAGCAATTGAAATAGGAATAGGAAGACGATCATCATTGCTGGTGGTATTCCCTCCTCACCGTGGCTTTCGGGGGAGGAGCGTCCCTTGAGAAGGGATGGGTGCGAAGCCTACGTTGATCTATGAGATCTCGTTCGTTGATCTATGAGACCTCGTTCCAAAGTGTTTTCCAAAAGAGCACTTCCTAGTTCAAACTTCAATCTTTGAGCAAGGTGAGTAGGTCCATTACCGGTGGATGCGGTATATCAAGGAATTTTTCCAAAAGAAAAGCTGGCGCCCAGCGATGCGGCCTTCTCTTCCTTACGGGCATCCTCGATGAGAAGTGTAAAAGGCTAAGGAGCTCATCCCGAGTCTTGTTACTTGCCTAATGCTACTGCTTGCTAGGAACCGAAGTTTTCTTTCATGCCTGGTAGTGATTTTAAAGGAAGATAAGCAAGGTATGATGCTATCAAAGCATTTCACGACATCGCACTGAACTAAGCATTTCATATCGGGCCACTCGGGTACTGCGAGGAATAAAGTTCTCCCCCCTCGACCCCTTCTGAAGCCGTGTGATGTAGATCCAGAAAGATAGAGATGCTGCATCGAAACAGTCAGACTACCGAGGAACCGCTACTCCATACCACGCTGACCAACACACGGCCGCGAGAGAGGAGGCAAACCACGCGATCAGCACCACGACTTCAGCTACCTGATCAAACTATGAAAGCAGGAATCGCGTCGTCTGTATCCCTGCTAAATATCTTGTTTTGGCCACATGGATATAAACAAAAAAGCCTACACAAGACTTTGGGTTCACTTTGGCCCTCGTGGAAAGGACCTATGTGAACGAGGCGAATGGACTCATTTGGAGGACTTAACCAAACTTCATCTTTTGGTCAAAACGACAGACTACAGACCCGACCCGGTGCGGGAGCCGCTCGCACCCACTAGAGACTTTAAAGAAAAGTATGGATTAGACCAGATATGGGGAGAAGTCTCCATTTCTCCTCACGTCTCGTCTGTTGGCGGAACGCACGGTCCAAGAGAAACTTATTAAACCGGAAGAGCTTTATCCGCTATCGAGACCGTTTTCTTTCCTCACTCTCCAGGTGAGATAGCTGATACGCCCAACATCGGCCTAAAAGATGTCGCCGGGGATCGGTTGAAGCTGCACTCTTGCTCTGCCTCGGTCTAGCCGCGTTTCGGAAAATGTTAAATTGAGATGAAAGAGATAAGCTTTTGGTCAAGTCTTGGAAGGGACTCCCATCCCAGAGTGTGAAAGCTCTCGGGAGAAGGGAATCGACAACACAACTGGAGCTGCCCTTTCTTTGGTTTAGTAAGAAGCTTCCTCAAGTATGTCGATTTGTAGTACGGTCAGTTCACTCGAATCCACTGACTTCATGCACGGGGACTCGACCATCAATCCTTTCTTGTGACGAGCTGTGACTGGGTGCTCTGAAACCTCCTTAAAAGGAGGGGCTGTGGGGTAAGGTCATTGAAGTAACTAGCCAGTATTAAGATTAGGCATAAGCATAATAAACTGATGCATCCGAAGACGGTGAATCTAGAATAGAGGCCGGGTGGGGAAGCAAAAGATGCAAGAGAGCCTTTTTCCGGGATTGGATTTCACTCATTTAGTGCTTGGGATGCAGACAGGCGTGGAAGATGAACATAAGAGAGCTCCGCCCTTGCCTTGCACCGGTGAACAAAAGAAAGAAAGGAGACAAGGTCGGAACTAAGACGTCAATAGCTTATTTTAAGTGACGTATTCCTGTCGGGAACAGCGAGCAAGGATAAAATGAGAGTATGAGCCTACACCCATATAGAAATCAGTCATATGCCTGATAGTCGTTATCTATTCTTTCTCAATGATAGTATTATTACCCGAAAACAATATGTACAGAGGAAGCTAGTTTTGTACTCTAGTTCTGTCCCCAAGGCGCGAGTGAAGCCCTTCTCCAGTATGGTAAAGTGAAACCGCTTCGGAGTTTATGGTTCGAAAGAAAGAGAGAGGAAAGCACTTATAAAGCGGTGGGCTCTTATAGTAAACAAGAGTTCCGTTAAGCTCTGGGACTCTAGGCAAGATAGCTGTAGTTTTTAAAACGTAAATTGACCGAAGTTTGTCTTTACTTTCCCCTATTCTACGTATACCATCTCCGAGCCTCTCGTTAAATCGAATCAATTTCTAAAGTTGGTCCTTGCTAGGCCAGTTAGAAGTTCCTGGGGATGTGATTGACCTAAGAAGCCCGTGTTATCGATAGATGTAAGTTCATAGTTGAAGACAAGGGAGTTTTAGCTTTTTCGTAGATAGTCTGAGTTCGAGCTACTGTAGTCTCCCCCGTTGACCTTCTTTTTTAGATAGAATCCTCAATGAGTGGAAAGGACTCCCAGACTTGCTCCGCAGTACGAGCCCCATACAGAGCCGCGCCCTTGTGATATGATAAGAAGAAAAGGGGCCACCCTCTTTTCTTTTCCGCACCAAGCCTTCTTGTAAAATCGGGTGTATAGCTCAGTTGGTAGAGCATTGGGCTTTTAACCTAATGGTCGCAGGTTCAAGTCCTGCTATACCCAAAAAAAACCACTCTTGTATTCGTAAGGATGCATTTCTTAGGGACAAAGACCCTAATCAATGCATCCATTTAGGTAAGAATTCTCTATACCATAACTCCTCTTTTCCCTACTGAGATAGATTTCAGGAGTACCCTGGCCGATGAAGGAGTCTACTTTCTTGCTTACCTACCCGAGTCGGCAACTTCCTTTGATGAGTCACATCCCTCCTTTTTGGCCTATCGAGTTCCGCTAAGACCTCTTTGACTTATTACGCCTTAACCTACCTGGTACTAGGACTCATTGTGGAAATCCCATAGGCCTATCCTCCTTGGGCTTATCCCCTAACTACTTCCGCGGAGCCATATTCAAGGTGGTTGACCTACTTCCTCGGGTTGGAATCCTCCGTTTTGGAATACTTTACCTCATCCGTCCTGTGACCTATCCTCAGCCTCAGTCGTAGCCTGATCCACTCTCTTTTTCCCAGCAAGTGAATGCGAGTCCAGTTCACCCTCGGCCTCGACTGTGAAGTACGAGGAAAGAGTAGGGATCGAGTGTGAGTTCCGATCCTCTCTTCCCAGGCAAGAATGAAATTGGACGGTCTCAGCCCAGAAAGTGAAAAGAACGAGATCTAGAAAGAATTCTACTAGCTGAACGAGGCTGTGAAAGAATCTCTGTCAGGTGGTGCAGATGAATAGAATAAGCCAAGCCCTGCTTTTTCTCTTTTTAGCCTTATCCGCTCTTGAATGGCATTTCATCTCGCATGTAGAAAACAGCGCTCATTGTGTATAGCTATCATTGAAAGACCCTCTCAATAATAACTTAAACAAAGAAAGTACGTAATGGCCTCAGGCCTGCTCTATTACATCGACCACCTTCGAGTTCTCTATATGCGAAGAGCCTGGAATGGTGATAGAACTATCGGAAACTACCCAACGACGAGCGAGCCTGAGATCGCCTACCAGTCATTCCATTGCTTGAAAAAGTTAGCCTGGATCTTAGGAGGAAGGATTGAAGAGCTCTAGAGAAGGTCTGGAAAGGATGGTCGGCCACTAGAAAGCAACAATTCAGCCGGAAGTTTGGACACATTGGCTCTCGTCTTAAAGTTCCCATTGACGACCAAAGGATTAATTCCTCATGGAGGAAAGCCTCACTACCGATGCTTTACTTTCGGCTCCATTGATCTTACTCCAACCTAAAGAATACACTGTCTTGCTCAATGTGCAAGGGATCATTCTATAAACTTGGTCTTGGAAAGCCTATCAAGAGTAGCTCGGCATCGGGAATCTATGAAGGAAGAATACCCCTTTGCTTTCTTAGGGGAATAGCCGATCTTTTATCAGAAGCGAGCGGTCTGTCTCCTTAATAAAGAGTCGAGGAATAGGAGGAGAATCCACTGGCACTCTTAGCAAGAAGGAGCTCCCCTCCAAGTCATGCACCTAGGAACGAATGTTCTTGTGGAGCCTGTCGAAAATCCTCTTTATGTGATACCGACGCGTATTTGCTACTTTGTTGCTTATGATGATCCGCGCGGTCGACAATAACGAAGTGCTGACTGGTACGTTCTAGGTGGAGTTTCTCTTGAGTGTTGTTTTGCTTTTTCTATAAACATTGCTATCGCTTTGTTTTTGAATTAGTGTTCCCGGGTTTCATTATTAGATCTTATCTTATTGGATTTGTTGTGAGCGCTGGTCCTATGGGTCCAATAGAAGTAAGTAGATGGAGAGATCAGCCACAAACGATTTGATTTCTAGTTTTGTCGTATCACATGTTGATGACTTTGTGAAGTATTGATCAGTGAACCATTGCGGGCGGGTAGCGAGAAAGCATTATCTATGTAAAATCTTTGTCTCAAACCATCCCAGCAAGAGGATGCGCGAAAGCCGTTGCGCTAACGCGCATCCTCTTGCTTGATTTCCTGTGCATATTCCTTTTTCTAAACATACTTGATCCAAAGACTTGATCAGGCAGTATCAAATGATAGGTGGCACGCATAAACTTATCTTGTAAGTTATCCAGATGCCTACCCGCTTAATCAGCGTAGCAGGCATGCCCACGGGCCTCCAAATCACTAGAAGCAGCACTATACCACCACAACTAGAGAATCCCAATGCGCTTTTCACTAGGAAGACGAGGATGCTATTCTTTAAAGAACCGAGCTTGACAAGCATTTCCCATCTTTCCCCTTCTTGATGAGCGCACCACGACTCATTCAAAAGAGAGAGTAAAAGGAAGGATTTCCCATGCCAAAGGATCGGAACAGATCGGGTCTCAATCCATCCGTACTTGCAATTTCATCATGATCCTTATCAACTGAGCTAATCGATACATTTATAAACAATGATCGATACATCCCTTATACCTTGCTTTGTGTTTCCCATCTGTTCAAGTGGATAATCCCGATTCGGTTTTCGAGGGTTCGCTCGTCATTTATTCGTAGTAACGTCGTATTGCCTATGCAGCTAAATCGATAGGAATAGGATTCTCAAAGGAAAGGGCGGGTGTCCAGTTGGCATGGGTCTGGGTTCGGCTCATCAACTCGAACGGTCAATGCTGGCCTGATACCAGCATCGTTATACGTCACAAGTTGGGGTGGTTGAACAGGAAAAACAACAAGGCAGGCGATAGGAAAAAGCAAAGGGGAACTGGTTAAAACTAAACAAGGAAAGGAACCGAACCGTTGGGATATGCGAATTCGATTACCAGATCGGATTGGAGGAAAAAGCAATAGTCCCTCCACATGATATTTCTCATATATAGATCCAAATCCATTGCTGCGAACGGCTGCTCGTAATCGGCATGATAGCGAAGCGAGCTCCTTTACGAGTACTACGAAGCGAGGCCTACATTCCTTTTACGCGCTCATCTTCTTCGACCCGGTATGAGAGAAGAGCTCGGCCTGCTTAGCCATCAGTTAGTGCCGATGCATGACTTCCATTCGAAGACAGGAACGGTACTTCCAACGGCTAATGCAATTCAAAGCTAAGGCAAAGAAGCTAATGCATCGAACCCTAGCGCTTTTGATAATGAAATATTGGTTTATACGCCCTGCACCAATACGCAATGGGATTCAAGCAATTCGCTAGCCCTATCCCCTAAGGAAATGACGAGCGTAGCACTAGCTAAATCTTTTGATAATGCTACCCTAGGAACGGCATCCCTTCTTGTTTGTTTTCCTACAACGGTATCTCCGAACTCAACGGCTCCCACGATTCGGAGCGATAGCGAATTCATACGAGGACTACGAAGCGAATAATTGCATTCCTTCCAGGAGGTCGAGCGCACGCTTTCCTCGGTTTCGAATCAAGGACCAGGAATACGTTGAAGTGCAGCACGTAGCCGACCATGAGGATCCTGCCTTATCTGATAGCGGGTACGCTTCTAATATTTTGGTGTCCTACTTACACACTGATTGATACGGGGGCGAGTCGATCCTTTGTCTCCCTTGTCGAGAGGCTGGTTGAGAGTGGTAGCATCTTGAGGGTGTCTACATCTTAGGGCATGCAGTCGCGAGTTTCGAGCATTTGTCGAGATAAGAAGGTGAGGGTGTCATTTTCTGTTTTATTCGGGACTTTAGTCCGAAACCAACACCTACTGATCAGGTACTAGTAGTTGGAGTCTAGTACGGGTTTTTTCACTAGTCAATTTAGTGGAATCTGATAGCACTGGCCCCGAAGGATAGTTAAACGCAAGATCTAGGACTAGTAGATCCCCCCCTCTGACCAGTATACTCATACGGGGTTGCCAGAGTACTCATCCCTGTCTCAGCACCTCTCTCCCTTTCCAGTGGACTGAATCTGTTACCCCACTTTGCTTCAGCTTGTTTGTACATCACCAGTGCTTTCTTCTCCAATAAGCTCATCATCCTCCCACTCCTATAGAAGGTTCAAAAAAGGGTTGGAGGGTTGGAAACGTATACTCATTTCCTTAGGGAGTCGGATGGTTCTCATAAACTCTTTTATATAGTGAAATCTTCGATTAACGAGTTGTCTTGGGCTTTGGGATGGCTTTTGGGCAATAGGTTGACTTTGGATTGGACAAATAGGGGTTGCTCTTAGGCAGCTAGAGACTAGACTGTTCCGGTCCCTTTGGGCTCTTAAAAGAATATGCTGTTCTCTTTCTTCATTGGGTCTGTTTCTCATCCCAGGACGAGGTATATTCCCCATATCCCCAAAGTAACTCTGTCCCGAGGCATCTGAGGCCCCGACAGTTCTTCTTGCTTTAGCTTGGATACCGGATAAGTTGATCTGATTCAAGATATCTTAGAACACAGCACATTCAGTGCATAGGCCGGCCATCATCTCTCTCCAGCATTTACAGCTAAAAAGTCTTTCAGTCATCGTCCCATCATAGATACATACTCCTCGCTTCATCCATCAATCTTTCTCTTTATTACTTACGATTACGAGTTTTTTTAGTATTGATAAAATATACTAAAGAATCATCACCCTCTTTATTTCATAGGAAGGCCGAGGCCCTTTTCAGAACCTGTCCATGATAGCTGGATCCTGATGACCTAACCCGAAGCCTGAAGGTCCAACGACCCAAACAAAAGCTGGATTTAGATTGTTTGTTTGTTCTTCAATCATCTGGATCCCCTTTGCTATTGCCAAAATCTCTGCTGCTCAGTTTCTTCCCTTGTAGAGGTAGCCTCCCCATCCATATATGTACGAGTGAGAGATGTCTTCCGTCCCGGAGAACCCTCTTCTCTCCCTCCTTAGTAAAAGTGAGACTAGGTAGAGGAGGTAGAAAATAAGGCCTACCGTCTATATGGGACTAGTCATCAAAAAAGCAACCTATATCGACGTAAAGAGAGCTAGGGTGAAGTGGACTATTAGATCCCCGGCTTACCATTAGAAAGAAAGCTTAGCCTTAGACGTCAATGTGTTAAGCATATAGGAAGCCTTCTAAGAAAGTCAGTAAGAAGTAGACTTCATTCTTAAACTCCAGCATTTAGGCCCGGATAGAATGGGTATGGAACCGCCCCCGAGTCAACGATGCACCCGATCGCGAGCCTTATATGAGTTTCATAGTCAGCCTGCTCTTTCAAGAACGTGCCTTCTAAACTCGTTGTTCCGCTTGCAGATTGGAGTTTCCTACTGACTATCCGGGTTCTTGATACCGCCGCTACTCATCACATGTGTCCACATCGATCATGAGGAGAAAGCAATGGTTGGGAAAGCAGGGTGCTCTCGGCATAGGTAGGATGTATCTCTGGATTATCCTTGGTATGCTTCCATTGTGGCACCTTAGCCAGGTATAGTAGAAGGTGATCCATGCTATTCATAAGTTGAAAAGCCCCATTCCATCGATAGGGTTCAATCCGCTGCATACCTTTAAGATCCTAAGCTACTCCACGGCTAAATCAACCAACGTCTGGGATTCTAGCTCAAGATCGGGAAAGAGCTTCGTTCCCTCGGCCAAGGCATGAGTCACTAGCCACCTCTCTTTGTGCGTTTTCCCGCTTGACTTCAGCTGGCCATGGGTGCTGAGCCCCCTAAAAGAACCGAGTAGAGTCGAGTTCTCGTACTAACCTAAGAGCAGATATGCTTAAATATTTCCACGTTCAAGCAGCTAATCAGTAAACGACTTCTCCGTAACAGACAGTTTGAAGATTGGCGAGCATAAGAACCATTTCTCCGTAACAGTTTGAAGATTGGCTCGCAACGCAAGTAGCGGCAAGAAAGGAGATCAATACACCGTTATCAACAACAGATAAATTATTGGCGAAAGAAGGCTCGATTCGTCTATGAAACCCCACTAGGCAAGTGGATTCTTCTTCCTGGTAAAAAGGTCTCTCTTCTATAAATACCGAACATAGAAACTAAAAAGAGAAGAGTTGTTCAAGTACACAGAAAAATACCTCGTTCAGAAGCGGATACACTTATTTTCAATATCAAACTATCTCAACTAACATCAAAGGAAGTCGAAACCAATTATGTAGGATCAGTCTCACCGTCAAGTCTGGGCTTTCTTTCCGGGGTACGAGCACCTGTTTATGTAACTAGAGTAGAGGTTTAGGCCTGGGTGGGAGAACCTTGACCAAACCAATAGCATGAAAGCAAAAGCATACGCTTTGTTCTTACGAAGACTAATCGGGAAGTAATTATCGAAAAAGATACATTCTGCTACCGACCAATGACCAATATACATACCGACGTGAAGATCGATATTTTTGATAGAAGAGAGAAGATTCTTGCCAGGGGAGAATAGCTAACAGGAAGGAAAGCAGTTCCGTCCTCAGGTAAGGAAACTGGCACAGGGTAGTGTTTTCGGAAGAAGTAAGCAAGCAAGCAAGTAGGGAACGGAAACAGAGCTCTTTCTCTTGAGATTGTTCTGCTCCTTGGCTTCGGTTAGGAGCCTGAAGAACCAACCAGAGTAGGACAAATGTCGGCGTGGAATCAAGAAAGAGGGGTTCTGCTCGGTGAAGTGAGGGATGCCCTTCCAGGGTATCACGAGCGGAGAGGGTGGTACGGTTGGAGGAAAAGCAAGGCAACAGGGTGCTAGGTTTAAGCAAGTATTGTCCGTCCTCCGATCATTGGAATCGGCTTAGCTGAAAAAAGGCAGATCTGGTTGAACTAGTAGGAAGAACACCCTTATAAGGTGAAGGTATTCCATTGATAAGAAGGAAGAAGGCTATATTCGAACTATAGAGAAGCTAGGCCGATGGAAATCGAAAAGGAACCCCTTGTCCGTCCAGGTACTCACCCCGCCGGAACTCGCAATCAAACATAGGGTTGGCAAACTAGGAAGGCACAGACTCGAAGGCAGTTGCGAAGGCGAGCAAGGTATAGGCCTATTTCCACAAATTGATGAATCAGAATTCAATGAAGTAGTTGAATTGAAGTAAATGTGCCTACGAAAGAAGAGAAGGCTGATACGGATATGCGAACAGGAAGAAAGCAAGCAGAAGCCTACTATTGTGCATTGGCAACGAACACCGTCAAACAAATATAGCTGTTGAGGAGGAAGACCTGGATAGAAAGCCGGTTACGAATAAACCAGGGACTAGGAAACCCCGAACTACGAATGGAAACACTTTTTTCAAGCAGGGGTAAACGGATCTGGTTAGGAAGCCGGAGATGGTAGAGAGGGTGTCGTGTCGGATCTTCAATCGGGGCAAACAACGGATGCTCGGGATAAAGGAAGTACGAGATTGATGAATCAGAATTCAATGAAGTAGTTGTTTCATTGTAATATGCTAGACCAGGTTCGCACCGCACCTTCTGTAAATGACAGATAGGAAGGAGGGCAGGATCAGAGATAGAGATTCTAGCTGTAAGCGGAATGGGCATGATAAAATACAAGGAGGTCTTTCGAGAAAAAGACAGATCTGTGTATCCGACCTGAAGAGCACCACGAATTAGCGCACAAGCGAAATTCATGAATGAAAAGCGGCGAAGCGAACCCACTTGAAGTGTGACATTTGCCAGAGGAAGGACACCTGGATCCAGAGAGAGATGGACTCGGCTGTAAAAACTGCTCTAGTCATGCATGTGGCCAAGTCAAGTAGTCGATTATTCCTCGGAGCTAAGCGCAGGCCAAGCAGATCCTTCAATCAAAGATAGATAGCTCGGATAGATCGGGGAAAGAGCGAACGAAGAAGCAACGGAAAAAGAAGATTCAGGTCGGATAATTGCTAGATTGGACTTATTTCAATATTCAATTCAATGTCATTTCCTTTCAAAGTGAATAAAATACAAGTGAATTCAGATGAGAATTCATGTGAGTGATGAAAAGAACTCTTCTACTTCTTCGATCTATTGCAATCTAAAGAAATGGAAGCAGTACGGGATGGCTTCATACAAGAACTGGAGAGCAGACTACAAGAATTGGAAAAGCGAGCATGGAGTGGCGGACTTTAGTGAAATCACTGAACTACCGATTCAAAATATCGTAGTATAGGGTTAGAATGGCAGTGGAGAAGAAGAGACTTAAGGCAAGAGCAGATGGAGTGATTCAAATAGGAATTTTCCCGGGTAAGAGGAGAACGAATCTCTACTCTCGTGCTCGACAATGTCCAAGAAAATGGGCACAGTCCCACCCACATATATTATTTTATGCCTAAGTATTATATCAAACCAAAGAAAGTAAGTCAATCCATTCTTCAGCTCAATGAAAAGGCATATCTAGCAAATGAACAAACTCACTCTAGGTAAGACTCTCTGTCTGGGCATGAAAGGAATTCACTGTGTAAAGAGAAAGGAACACGCTACTCACTCGAAAATGAAAGACGAAGGCAATGAGGAAAATCTACTTCTTTCTATAACGTCTATCCGTTTGGGTATTTACTTAACAAGGAGAATCACATCCTCGCCGCTCGCTCGAAGTCAATTAATATGTATGTACTACTAGATAGTTGGAAATGCCAGGTAATGCACTCATTGGTACATCTTTATTTTAGAAACAAAATGAATGAGTAGGAAAATCATTTAAGTCAGAGTTGGGCGAGCGAGAACTTACAATTCGTGTTCAATATGCTACCTGCCCTATTTACAATAGAGGGCCGGCCCCCAAAAGGAAGGAAGGCGGCCTCTTTTATCAATGTGGGAGTACACACTGTCAGAAATGAGACTCAATGGGAAAAATTCCATTCGTTACAAAGATAACCAACTAAACAGTGAATATGCACTACTGACTATGCTATATAGGTAGGCCCATTAGGTAGGTAGGCCAATCCAGATATCGGAAAGGAATTAGATCACTTTTCTCGGGAATAAACCGTAAGGAAATAAACAACTCTTTCTCTTCAACCCGGGTCAGTTACGAGGACAGCTTGACCACATCTCTGACGATAAAGGAATAGCATCTGTGTAGATAAAGGATTGCTTGAAAGCTGGAATCCCAAGTGGAATGGAACGGGCGGCCGGTAAGTCTAATTGATAACCTTCGTATGCCTTAGCTAGTTCAAATACAAATCTCTCATTCCTAGCTTTTGTTGCACACGTTTATCTAATGTACTCCAAAGCTATAATCCACGTAACAAGATTTCTTTGAAGAACTTCTGAATTTGTATATATTTGAGACAAGAAAGAGAAATAGAATAATGAGAATCATATGGATTTACACAAACCTCTAATGATTAGAAACTAAAAACGAGATCTCGAAGTAATTCGAACGATTTCGATTATCATTTATTTGTACTTATTAGTTACTTCTACCCGATAGAGCTTAGAAGTAGGAAGTAATAATTTCTTGGTTGATTGTATCCTTAACCATTTCTTTTTTTTTTGACACGAGGAACTCACCATGAATCCACTAATTGCTGCTGCTTCCGTTATTGCTGCTGGATTGGCCGTAGGGCTTGCTTCTATTGGGCCTGGAGTTGGTCAAGGTACTGCTGCAGGACAAGCTGTAGAAGGCGAGACAGCCAGAAGCAGAAGGGAAAATACGAGGTACTTTATTGCTTAGTCTAGCTTTGATTTCAACATCTGCGTTTAAAGACCATGCTTTCCGCCTGGACTTCTCTGTTCGTACCTTCATTCGTCCCTCCGAATTGGTGTATTCATATTTTTATCTTCTAGTAGGAAGGTAGGGCTGGTCTGAGCTTAAATGCCTAACTAATGGTAGTGGGCAGGACGGAAATGAAAAGCATGGTCTAGGGCTAGCCTGACCTGAATAGCTATGTGCCAGAGCATCCCGCAACCGAAAAAAGGCAGTGGGCACTTTGGCCATCCATCAACTGAGGCAAGTAGGCGCGAAGCGTCGCTAGGAGAAGGAGAAGGAGAGCATTCGTATGAGTCTACTAGTCATAGTTTTCTATTTTGTTAGTTCTACCGGAGATAAGTATGGAAGGTACTATGAGTATATATCCTGGTATGCTTCTAACTTACCTTTCTTCCTCGGGGGTTGGCTTTGTAATGGAACATGAAAACACCTTTTTTGCTTCGCCCATCTCTATATGCCACGGCGAATCGATCGGTTGAATCCGCTGCAAGCCCATCTTCCAAATCCCCACATAGTAGGAAACTAAAGGAGCTACTAAGCGAGGAAGCCCGATTTCTAGAGGACTAGAGAGGAAGGACTAACTCGGAGATAAATCATTCAATAGCGGATAAGAATCGGGTTCATAGAATGGATCAGCTGCCCCAGAAAGAGGTGCCTAAATGGGACTAGGGTTCTTATGAGCAAGTATAAAAAAAAAGACTGTGAAAGTTTTCAATTCAAGGTAAACAAAGAAGAGGAAGAGTGAAGAGTTGAAATAATATGCTGGTGACTACGAGATTGAACATTAGTTCACCCTCCCAATGGAGTAAGCCCTTGTGAGTGCGGTAGCTCGAAGAGAAGATAGGGGGATGAGCCGTAGAAGAGATTCTATTTTTTTTCTTTGCGCGAGGAAGCGGAAAAGACAAAACCCTCTCTTGGAGAAAGCCAGTCCGGTTGGTAATTCCACTATAACTTGATAACTTTCTGGAAAAAATACCTCCCTATGAAACCCCTGTTGATGGATTCTGGCAAGCAAAAAGAAGACCTAAACCCGACTCTAAAAGCTTCAGTTGCCTCCCTCTCTCCGCCAATGGCTAGGTTAGCTATCTCTCTCTCTCGCTACGCCCCTGACCCTTATAAGAAATGACACATGCCATCCCGATTTTAAACATATAAGAGTCGTGGCATTCTCCGCATTACCTTGCCCTATCTTCACGCACTCAAGGATGAATCTGTGATAGTATACTTTATACCCTAAATCTGGAATCTAATCTTTCATGACGTGAATATGTGCTAGTATACTTTTTATCTGGAATCTATTCTTTCATGACGTGAATATGTGTGGTGTTAGTGGACTGACAGAGTGAGCTGTAAAGGTAGAAAAAAAAGATCCATCTGCGAGTGGTTCGGCTTTTTCCTGAGCAAGGACGGAGCCGTCGAGTGAGGATTGGCTGAGCGTGCTTTCGCTGCTCGTGGTGGAGTACTCTTTTAATTATTCGCTCTATTATTGCCTCAGGATGTGATCGGGATTAAGCCGCGTGTCGATACCCGGGGGGGGCCGGACTCAAGGGATTCATTCTTTTTCGCACTAATGGAGGACATGAATTCTGGGCAAATTCTCTATGTTACAGTCTATTAAAAAAAGGACTTCTAATAATAAATTCTTCTGCTAAAGAATAGGCTCGCCTATAAATAGAAGCTTCGGCGCACTCTCTATTTTGCGGGACAAGAAAGAAAGAGTCAAAGCCATGGGTATCGCTGCAAGACTTGCAATCATTCCTCAAGAAATTCTAAATATAGAAAACGAGAAGCTCGAACTAGAGCAAAGCCTGGATCTCACCCAGGAGCCTATGTTTCTCTCTTTCGTCGATCCAGTAGTTTGGATACACAATCCAGTAGTTTGGATAGAAAATTATAGACTTTATGTTCGGGACAAAATCCGCATTCTTGAAATGCGGAAGAGGGCGCTGCTGAGCGAACAGCAATCGCTCATCGTGAAGGCTGCCCTCCGCGGTGACCGTGGAAACTAAAATAGAAAAAAGTAGTTACTCGTCTATCTCAACGTAAATGAACGAAGTCACTTAAGTCTTCCTACTACTACTGCTCCTTCTTACTTATTTTCGTTTTTTCAGGATCTAAAGAAGAAGAGGTTTTCTTAGCGGGCGTGAATCCGGTAGCTTCTACTTCTGTTCTGTTGTCTCACTTATGAGGAGCTGGTACTTCCTGATCAAGAGTGTAGTGAGCATAAGTATTGTATTGTTCAGTATTTTCTTTTCAGGTGTGGTGTGTAGAGATATTGCCTTTATGAATAATACTTATCTTATGTATTGCCTCTTCTTCTTGTTGTAGAAGAATACTGATGTATTGCAAAGACCTGTTGTTGTTTTATTTCTTTATTTCTTCCTTTTCTCGAATAGTAGTTGTTAGCTTTGTCTCTAGCATGTTGGTTTGCTTCTAGCATTTAGTAGAATAAGTTGCATTAGCAAGTTCATCATTTGAAAGTGCTTTTTCCCCTGTCTCCTATGATACCCGGCTGGCTTGATTTGGTATGCGCTAGATGAAGCATCCATAGTAATAGGTATAGTATGAACCCTCTCAGCAGTGACCCCTCTCAGGCTCTAGGTAATGAAATGTGAAATGAATTGGAACGGTTTTAGAATGACTAGTAAATGATACTAATTCATCGCACCACTTTCTTTCTGTCATATACCATCTTGGAAGAATGTAGATTGCATTCATCGCAGGGTCATTTCCTGAAGGAGGCTTGTACCAGCTCTTCGTCATCATAAATAGCAAACCAATCCTTGTTTCTATTGCATTCTATCTCATCGTATCACATTCTGTTCTACGATTCCACTTCGACAAAAGGAAAGAGCATATACCCAAGTGAAATAGCTTTACCTCCGCTATTCCGATCATGATTTTCCTACCCTCAGGGAGAAAGTAAAGGTCCTTCCCCTTCCCTTATACGCAAAAGATAGAGCCTACGCTGTTCAAGATTGGCGTACTGTTAAATCATCCACTGCTCTCTTTCCTTGCTTTTAAATAAACAACTACTTCATTTTCATTCATTTGATTCATTTGCAAGACCAGGCTTGCTCTCCGAGTCCCCCTCCTAAGCGAAATACTAGAGTAGAGGGCTTCCCTTACTTGCTTCTGGTTGATGACAGCTACATCCTTAGCTGGTTTGACAAACCTTGCTAGCTTCTTACTTTCTTACTTCTGATGAGCCAACTCCTCAATGCCTGAGAGAGATATTGTTTCCTCTTCCTTTTCTTATTCTGCTAATCCAAAGGTTCGGGGCCTGGTTCTTATAAAAACTAAAGGAAGGATAGCTTTGTTTGATAAATAGAACAATTCCTTTCCCTTTTCTCGCTAATCCTATTCGCATCCCTGGCCTACGCTTCGGCAACAAGAGTGGGACTTCCCAAGTTAGGCCCAGAAGGCGACATTGGCATGGTTTAAGCACGTAACACGAGAAGAGGATTGAAGCTCCCCTCTCCTGTGCAAGAATGAGGAATATCTTTGCTTAGTATAGACACGTGAGTAGCTAACAGAACTGAGTAACCGACTGACAGACAGAGTAGGATGAGGGATTGATGTCTGTCTTTGATTAGCAAAATCAGAACTCTTATAGGAAGTTGACTGAGCACTCTCATCAAAATAGAACCCAGCCTTGATGACTAGAAGTATGAAGGAAACTAACTAATTTAGTAGTAATTTGTTTTATATTTGTGAAAATCATGGTAACATTTATTGCTTATTAGAGGAGAAAGGATACAAAAGACTAGCCAAACAAGGCCCTAGCTAGACACAAAGGCGTCCATCCCGTAAAGAAACTCTCTATCAACTAGACTCACTGCCCTAACTGACTAAAGGAAGAGGTCATCGCAAAGCGGCTAAACATCCACGGTCAAAACTTCCAGGGGTAGCCCACTTCCAGGTAAACTCCCTTAAGAAAGATACTTACAGTGCAAAAAGAAGGGTACTCCCAGACTGAATGATGCACTTTGGGCCTTTAGGAAAGAGGGTCCTCGATCGAGAGATAATCTGTAAATGATGCAAATGGTTCGGGAAATAGGTTCCTCAGAGCACACAATTCATTCATAAGCTTAGCTTTCTTTGACTCCAAAAAAGGATGATTCTATTCTCTTAAGAGTAGGTCGAATCCCCTATACCAATCTGCCATTTCTCCCCGACTTGGTCTGCTGGATGGAATGCTGCTTTTAGTTTTAATAAATCTTGATATTGATTCCATAGAATATCGAATGGATTCGTTATGTCACGACGGTCTTCGCCGCAATGCTTAGCTCTTTCCGATATACGGAGCAATTCACGTCTATATACCGAACTCGATTTGACTGCTTTTCACTTCATCCTTTAGCTATAAAACCCTAGATCGCATGCCGTAAAGGATGGGTGTGGAAATGTTCCCGGGATATGAATGAAAATCTTCATCATCTTCTTTCGGTCCCATGGTGGAATTTATGCCTGCCTGTTCCCTAAGTTGGATAAGTTCATTGTGTTATTACAGGTAGTATTGCTCTCAAAGCTAGGAAGGAAAGGAAAGAACAGACCGTAGCAAAAGCAGAAGAAGAAGATGCGAATGCAGATACGATACCAGCAGACGTGCCCCAGCCTCCCTCGCTGTCAAAACTCTCCTCTCCTCATCTGTCTCGCCTCCAAGTAGATTATAATAAATATCGGTGGCTTGGCCTTTGCTCTTCTTTCTAAACGGAACAAGGTGAAAACAACCCTAAAAGCTAAATCGAACTATTTCCTCGCTCTTTAGAAGCATCAGAAGTAGGCGGATCTCTATCTAAATACTAGGCTCCATTGATTCCGGGAAGTCCAGGGTTGGTACCGCTTCTTAGTGAAAGGTAGGTTGTTAATGATACCGCTTAGTCAATATAGGTTAAATGCAACGACCAATTGACATATAGTACTGTGCTTAATTAAGTTAAGTTCGCTATTCTAGTGCGATGTTCAGTTCACTGTCTCCACTCCACTATTCTTATTATCTTACATAATAACTTGCCTCTTCTTTAATTGATTGGAAAGCTGGTCAATAAAATGCCCCAGTGGTAAATCCATTGAGTAGCAGCTCGTATCCAAGGAAAAGGCCATAACAAGGTATTCTCCCCAATCTTATTATCTTTCCCTTTCGAAGGAAGAAGGTCAGACAGCACTGGTCAATAGGAGCGGGTGGGCACATAGCAATAATAAATGGCAACAAGGCTCAACAGAGCAGAGACACAAGAATACCTATATAGAGACATGAGAAATAATAAGCCAAGGAGATCTTTACAAAACGAGAATTCCGCATCCGGTGAAAGCTGAAGTCACATAGGGAAGGGAGTTTCTGCAGATGGAGAAAAGGGAGATATCACACTGTGTGTGATAGGTTATTAGCTGGAGGATTGAGATTGGTATATGGCATTCAGATAGTCATCATATGCCACTGAAAGCATGGAAAGACTAGGTGAACGGGCTCACCAGGCAGGGAAAGCTAGATATAGCCTCTCTTCCTCCACTTGTTTTACGGATTCACATACTGGTTGGTATGTTCATCAAGTTCTCGATTACTACTTACGGTGCCCACTGACTCCCTTTAATGGTACGCAGTCCCTGCCAATTTATCGAAAGAAAGTGCTATCCACTGAGGAGCAAGGAAGGTGCCCTAAGCTAGGAAGCCGTGATTGGTAGGATCTTTCCTTAGAAGGAAATTCGCAACGCTCTCAATTTCTCTATTTTGATTCGCCATAGCCGCTTAGGGATAGCGCCGTTACTGTACCTGCTTTCGCTATTGCTGTTCCGCTTTGCCGTTATCCGTCCCTGGCCTTAGCATAATAGGAGGGTGCCTTTTTAGCGCAAGACGATGAAATAACAACCTAAGCTTTTCGGCATTAGCAAATTGATAAATCGAATAGATCCCCGGCCGTTGGATAGGAGCACTGCCGTTACCGTGCTTAGAATTGATGAAATTAGATTTATTACTAAACCCAGGATATTCCTATTCGTAGGTGGTATACAATTACCCCTATCCCTATTGTTTTGATACATGGCGTATTGGCTTTGCCGTAGAGCTAGCTAAAGATCCATCTTTCCTGGATTAGTGATTACTTCAATCCATACCCCTATGGAATAACAAAAAGCAAGGGCAGAGGTGACTAGGAATCAATCGGAAAGCGGCTATCAGCTATGACGAAACCAGTGGCTACCTTGAGTACCCCGAAAGATACGAGCAAACCAATTGGAATGTGCTAACCACCTGCATAATCGCGGTTATACCTGGAGAGTAAGTTGCCTACCCAGAGTCCATGCGAAGTCGAATACGGTCCAATCTACCTATGCCTCTACCTTTGGTGGATCGAGTTCCTTACCATCGGTTTAGAGCAGTCGGAAGTATGGTGCCTCTTCGAGCCTTCTCATAACCAGCGAATCATCTTATATGCCTACCAAGCGAGGAACTACTAATGTTTCGAGCAAAATGTGCAAGGTTAGTGTCAGCATATAGAATCATCTGGAAAGCGCCGGTTCGATTCCGGCTCGTGACATGAAGAAGAAGTCCCAAACAGGGATCAGATGAGTTTGCACAGCGTTACTTTGTTGACGGAAAATCAAATTGTTCTTCCGGTTCAATGAAGACTATGCTTACTTTCTTTTCTCTTACCGGTCTGTGTTCTATCATGGACCTGTATTCCGTTCCTCGAATCGATACTTTCTTTGTCGAGGATCTCTGGTACTCCATCGAGTTTCAGTTTCTTCTTCTAATGGCTGTGTCCGTCTAAGGTGGCTATTTGAGCGATTTAAGTATCGCGGTTGTCTTGAGCTCTGGATTGATGGACGGAAACCCGGGGCTGGGTTCAATTTCAACTCGGAGATAGCCGGGTCTATAGTAAGAGCCGCTTTGTGAACAGCATCGGATAACATAGCAAGGGTAGCCGCAATAGAGCAATTATGCCTTAAGCCCAAAACTCTTCCTTCTAGGGATCAGATCAACCTAAAGCACCATCAGTTGTGGATGAATCCACAAAGTCTTTCTACTTAGCTCGTCAAGCGAAGTAGCTATCAACGGCTTTAGCATGACAACTATAACATCAAGCCATGGTAAACTGCCAAAGCTTCTGCTGTAGTGTAGCACCAGGGTTCAGCCTTCTCCTTGCCGAGTTGCATCGCCCGCATCGTGTTCAATTGGAAAGTCTGGCAAAGGCGCTTCCAACTCCTGGTTCAGGGTCTGAGCAAACAAAGATGAATCCTGCGCAATCAGAGCCATAAGATCCCACCCAGAAACTGGAAGAGTCGGGGGCACCTACCGAAGGAGTCTTCCCTCCATCGATTCAATGACAAAATAGCTCTATTGAGAGGGCCTTTGACAACCCTCTGGAATGTGGCTCGCTCCTAGTTTTTCTTCCCCCGCCCGTTCTATCTAGGCTGGTGGCTATACCAGATTTCGTGTCTGATCGAACTTGAAACTAGCCCATTGAGCTTCTTGGATTCCAAACCAGAAAGAAGGATCGCACACAAGAAAATAGAGTTGGAATGAAAGATGGGGTAAAGATAAACTTTATTCTCCTAGCTGCTCTCCATCCAGCAAGTTACTCTCTTTCAAAAGATGACAACTCAAGATTACCAATCAAAACCTACGCTTTTTGTCTGGACCCGACCGATGAAAGGGTAGTGGAATTTCAAAGAGCGATATACGAGGAAATGGAGAGATTAATGATTGGCAGGAATCACCAATCATCAGTTATGGCTGCGGCCGAACGTGTACATGGGGAAAGCAATGATATAGAATTTATTCGAGGATCAAAAAACCTCCTGGCTAGTTAAGGTACTAGCTGACCCCAGCTAAGGCGCCACCCTCCCTTAGCGGAAAGCGGTCCCTTCTATTGAATAACTAAAACTAAAGGATCAACATTTCACTTTGAAAACAATTCTGATTTGATTTGATCACTCGATCCATGGCACCCAGCATCTTGCACTACACGTAGATCGGAAAAAGACGCTGTTTTCTTTTTCTCATCACTTCAAGGGGCTAGGCTACATGAACCATTGCTACTTTGATTTTGGTCCTAAAAGACCTATTGAATTTGATGATCCATCAAAGAATATAATAGACCACTAGCAAGAGTGTTAAAGACCTACGTCCGAACAAGGAGACAGGCGACCCGCTTCGCTGAACAAGTAACTCATCATTCAGAGCACTCACTGCACCCGATAGCGTAGGCAAGCGATCTCAAGACAGCTCATTGACGAGAGACGAAGAACGATTCCCGCTCAGACGATTCGCCGCTAGTTACTTTTCGTCGAGTATTCCTTCTTTCCGGCATAAGTTCTTCCTGACCTTTCGGATTGCTAACCTACATTTTATCATTGGTTTTCAGAAACGGAACATTCAAATCAAGTAGATGTTCTAAAAAATCCACTTCTTTTCCAATGCCGATCATACCGAGCGCTTAGAAGCAGAGGTACCACCCACGGCTTAAGTGGACAAACAAGGCAATCTAAGAATTTTTGTTTTGGAAAGCCGGGATCAAGGCTTTGCGGAAAGGATTTGAACTCGTGATGATTCGTGTTGGCCTATGTTTCTCTGGGACTATGTTTAAAACCTTGACGAGCTTTAGCAGTATGCTTGGGGTCCAGCGGTGAACATACTCACCTTAAAGAATTTGCAAGAGGTGGCCCAA